TTTAATTGTTTCCGATTCCCCAGTTCTTCTCTCTTTCGGAAGGAGCAATAATCAAATAAATAAGAAAATCAAGATCTAAAAGAACTCAAATATCATTTTGAATTCTTCATTATTCAGACTCTTCTCTTTCTCCAATAAAAAAAAAAATTCAAATAAAGAAGTTCCAATTGAATTGGTCAAATAACCAAGTTAATGTGACTTATTAAGTAAGATATTTAATAAGATAAAGAAAGAATAGGATATTTTCAATCATTTAACTATTATGTCGATTGAATATTCATATTCATTTAGTACGAATTATTCTTTCTCGAGTCATTGTATGTATATGTAATAGAGATGTAAAACAAAAAATTCTTTTGAAAATCACATCGTTTTTCTTCTATTTCTTTTTTCTTTATCCCTAGTGTACTCTAGGCGGTACACACGTATCCACGCTTTTGTATGTTATGGGGGAAGGAAGTATCCGCTACGGAATATATATAGATAATCAATACCAAGAGCGATCCATTATGAACAATACATATACATGTCTTTCACATCCAACTATAAAAGCCCCTTCTTTATTTAAAAATTGAAATGGCGGTTCCAAAGAAACGTACTTCTATATCAAAAAAGCGTATTCGTAGAAATATTTGGAAGAAAAAGGGATATTGGGCAGCGGTAAAAGCTTTATCTTTAGCTAAATCTATTGCTACCGGGTATTCAAAAAGTTTTTTTTGTCCGACAAACAGGTAATAAAGCTTTGGAATAATCTGAATCGACATGACTCGATGAATTGGATGATTTATAAAAAAAATATATATATATATATATATATAATTCACATGTTTTGAACTCATCTATATGAAATAGAACTGAACCGGCTGTTGTGGTATGTAGAATAAAAATTCTTCTATCCATTGGGTTCTAATAACAATACTATTTTCTTTTTTCAAAAAAAAAAACAGAAAATAAATAAATAAAAATAAAATAAATAAAAGGTTTGACTTTTCATTAAAGTCAATTTTTAGAATAGGAGAGATGGGGATTGTTATTTTCCCCATCAATTCACTTTTCACAATAAAAAAATTTTTGTGAAAAGTGAATTTGATTATGTATCCCAAATAGTTATACGTCATTAAGATTTTTGGAAAATTTGAAACAAGTATGAATGACGCTCCCTTTATGAAAAAGTTTTTTCCGTAGGCGGGTATAAAATCTGTAGTAAAAATTAATGAACCCTTGAAACTATGAAAGGAATGGATTAAAATATTTTAAGACTTTGCTTTGTAACTTTTCGGATCCCCTTTAGATCGATATTTATGTATGAACAAGAAGTCAATCTTCCGCAATCCAAAATAGATTCGGATATATAGATTGATCAATTTTAGGGTCCAAACGTAAGATCCATTTTATATATGGATTTTCTTTCTAATAGACTTTATTTAATTTATTAAGTAAAGTACATACCTTATGAGAAAATAAAATTCTGATAGAGATTGAAACTCTTTTATTTTATATGCAGCCCAATACCTAACCGGTTTGGTAAATCTTCACACGACGAATTATGTATACAATCAGGATCCCAACCATTAATACAGTTTGAATACCAAACTAAATCAAAATTTCCAGAAAGCCCTTGGATGTAGTTATCCAATTGTGATACAAAAAAAGCCTATTTATTTATTTATTTATTTTCTTTTGTTCATTGAAAAATGAATTATCAAAAATAATAAAGGGAAATTTCTTAGTTCTAGGCCTCAACTGAGGCCATAACCATCTAGTTCCAACTGTTCCGAGAGAATTTATACTACGTGAAAACCCGTTGTTAAAAATGACAGCACATTGCAATAATATTATTGAACGTTCAAATGTTCATTTGAACAAGTCTTTATTCGTCGATTCTAACATTTCCTAAAACATATTGCATTGGATCCTTCAATATTGACGATTGAACATCATATGGACTATTATGACTTCGATCAAGCCGCTATGGTGAAATCGGTAGACACGCTGCTCTTAGGAAGCAGTGCTAAAGCATCTCGGTTCGAATCCGAGTGGCGGCATCTCTAAAAGGGGCAAAAGAAATCCTATAATAAATAATAAATTTAATTCGGAACTACAATTTTGTAATTGGGGACCCCCCCCCTTTTTTTTATTTTAATGATTTTTTATGATATTTACGACCCTAGAACATATATTAACTCATATCTCTTTTTCGATCGTTTCAATTGTTATTACGATTCATTTGATGACTTTCTTAGTCCATGAAATTGTAGGACTATATGATTCGTCAGAAAAAGGCATGATAGCCACTTTTTTCTGTATAACAGGATTATTAGTTACTCGTTGGATTTATTCGGGACATTTTCCATTAAGTGATTTATATGAATCATTAATCTTCCTTTCGTGGAGTTTCTCCATTATTCATATGGTTCCTAAAATAGAGAACCACAAAAAGAAAAAAGATTTAAGCACAATAATCGCGCCGAGCGCTATTTTTACCCAAGGCTTTGCGACTTCGGGTCTTTCAACTCAAATACATCAATCCGCAATATTAGTCCCCGCTCTACAATCCCATTGGTTAATGATGCACGTAAGTATGATGGTATTGAGCTACGCAGCTCTTTTATGCGGATCATTATTATCAATAGCTCTTTTATTCATTACATTTCGAAAAAACATAGGCATTGTTGGCAAAAGCAATAATTTATTAATTGGGTCATTTTACTTTGGTGAGATCCACTACTTGAATGAAAAAAGAAGTCTTTTACAGAGCACTTCTTTTCTTTCATTTAGAAATTATCACAGGTATCAATTGACTCAGCGATTGGATCATTGGAGTTATCGTATCATTAGTCTAGGGTTTACCTTTTTAACCATAGGTATTCTTTCGGGAGCGGTATGGGCTAATGAGGCATGGGGATCTTATTGGAGCTGGGACCCCAAGGAAACTTGGGCATTTATTACTTGGACCATATTCGCGATTTATTTACATATTAGAACAAGTCGTAATTTGCAAGGCGCGAATTCGGCAATTGTGGCTTCTGCGGGATTTCTTATAATTTGGATATGCTATTTTGGGGTCAATCTATTAGGAATAGGACTACATAGTTATGGTTCATTCACATTAACATCTAATTGAAGAAATGGACTAAATACATAGGAATATCAATCCATATAAGGAAAGTTTGTGCGCGTTTTTGAGGACCATTTAGTAGTGATTGAAAATGTAAATGGTCCTCAAAAACGCGAGATGTATCTGATTCCGATTCCGATTCACTTCATTTTTTCTTTTGTTTTTGTACAGTGAACGATCTTTTAAATCACAGGATTATTTGACGTCTTATTGATGAAAACTATTTATAAAAGTAATTAGATAGAATAGTTTCTGCCTTGTCAACTGATAGTGAGAGAAGGAAATCGGGATAAATACCGATACCTATTACGGGTAGAAAGATACAGATCGAAACAAATAGTTCGCGCGGTCCAGAATCCAAAAAAGAAAAATTTGAAACATGAAACAGCTTGTATCCATAGAATATTTGACGTGACATAGATAATGAATAAATAGGAGTTAATATCATTCCAATTGCCATTACAAAAGTAATTAGTACTTTTGGCATTAAAAGATATTTCGGACTAGTAATTAGTCCAAAAAAGACTACCGATTCGGCAACAAAACCACTCATTCCTGGCAACGCAAGAGAAGCCATCGAGAAGCTACTGAACATGGTAAATATTTTTGGCATTGGGATGGCTATTCCTCCCATTTCGTCGAGATAAACAAGACGTATTCTATCGTACGTCGTTCCTGCCAAGAAAAAAAGTGCAGCGCCAATAAATCCATGAGAAATTATTTGTAAAATAGCTCCATTGAGACCCATATCGGTTATGGAACCAATTCCTATAATTGTGAAACCCATATGAGATACCGAGGAATAGGCTATTCTCTTTTTTAAATTGCGTTGACCTGGAGAAGTTGAAGCTGCATAGATTATTTGAATCGTTCCTACTATTATCAACCAAGGAGAAAATATAGAATGGGCGTGAGGTAATAATTCCATATTGATCCGAATTAACCCATATGCTCCCATTTTTAATAAGATTCCGGCTAGAAGCATACATGTACTGTAATGTGCTTCTCCATGGGTATCTGGTAACCATGTATGTAAGGGTAGACTCGGCAATTTGACAGCATAAGCAATAAAGAAACCAAAATATAATATTATTTCCAATTCCAAGGGATATGATTGATTAGCTGATGTTTCAAAATTTAATGTTGGTTCATTAGAACCATATAAACCCATACCTAGAACTCCCATTAAGAGAAAAATTGAACCACCCGCAGTGTACAAAATAAACTTTGTAGCTGAGTACAGACGTTTCTTACCCCCCCACATAGATAAAAGTAGGTAAACAGGAATTAATTCCAACTCCCACATGATGAAAAAAAGTAAAAGGTCCCGAGAAGAAAATAATCCTATTTGACCGCTGTACATTCCTAACATTAGGAAATAGAACAATCGTGAATCTCGAGTGACTGGCCGAGCCGCTAAGGTAGCTAAAGTAGTGATGAATCCCGTCAGTAAAATGGGTCCTATGGAAAGTCCATCGATTCCTAGTCTCCAGTGGAAATCAAAAATATTTATCCATTTATAATCCTCCTTCAATTGGATTAATGGATCGTCCAATTGAAAATGATAACAGAATGCATAAGTTATTAGAAGGAGTTCTAACATGGAGATACAAATAGTGTACCACCGAACCACCCTATTTCCTCTATGAGGGAGAAAGAAAATTGATAAACCCGCGGATATTGGAAAAACGACAATTATTGTTAACCAAGGAAAATAACTCGTGATAAAGACAAGATAGACTTTGACCAGAAAAACCCGCACTCGATAAAATCAATTTTATCGAGTGCGGGTTTTTGTCGGTAAAAAGGAATCAAATGGATTCGAGTGGAATTGTATGAAACGTATCAATAAGCTAGACCCATGCTGCGAGTTGTCTCATGCCATAAATAAACCCGGACACTCAAGAAATCTGTTGGACAAGCGGATTCACATCTCTTACAACCTACACAGTCCTCCGTTCTTGGAGCAGAAGCAATTTGCTTAGCTTTGCATCCGTCCCAAGGTATCATTTCCAATACATCTGTGGGACAAGCTCGTACACATTGAGTACACCCTATACATGTATCATAAATCTTTACTGAATGTGACATTGGATTTATCCATTTTTTGAACGTTATCAATTTTCGATCTGGTCAAATGAGTAGTAACTGAATCATATATTGCAAACACCAGACGAATCAGTAGTTTACCAGAATTTTTTTGATAATTAATCTCCTTCTGGATCTGTTCATGAAAGAGAACCAAGATATTTTGATATCTTACGTTTCAGCAAACATGGTCATACGAGTTATCCATAACACACTAATTTGAATTGGTAAATATTCTATCTGTCTTTATTTATATCATTACGAATATGATTACGACTATCGGCTATTTATTCAACAAATTTGATTGATTGATACGAGTTGATTTTCTGTTACGATAGATCGACGAAATAATAGCCGGTCCAATAGCAGCTTCAGCGGCTGCAATAGCTATAACAAAGATCGAGAAAATGTCTCCTTTTAATTGACGACTATCAAATAAATTCGAAAATGTTACTAGATTCATATTAACCGCATTCAGTATAAGCTCAAGACACATAAGCGCTCTAACCATGTTTCGGCTTGTGATCAATCCATAAATACCGATAGAAAATAAATAGGCACTCAAAATAAGTACATGCTCAGTCATCATTGACCAACTCCTCATCAATCGAGATTGATTTCAATATGAACAAGAGTCAAATTTCACCGATTTGATTGACTAGAATCTAACAAGTACGAAACAAAGGAAGGTATCAGTAATAGATCGAACTAAAACTCAAACCCCTTCAATTTCATAGAAAACAGTAAAATAGAAAAATAGAACTGAAGAAAAATGGATGTGATATGATAATCATAACACAGACCAAAACAGGGCCTTATTCATTATTTTTGATTTATAATTCTAAGTATTTATTTAATTCTAAGTATTTATTACTGACGAGCCATAGCAATTGCACCTATCAAGGCAACTAAAAGAATTATAGAAATGAGTTCAAAGGGAAGAAAAAAATCTGTTGATAAATGAATTCCTATTTGTTGAATGCTACTTGTCAGGTCCTGCTCTATAATCTGGTTTGATCTTGTAGTCCAAATAATCCCGTACCATGACGTATTTGAAATAGTAGTAATTAGTGAAAAAAGAATACTCGTACAAACCAGTAAAGTGACTCCATCTCCAACTGTCAAAAGATATAAATCCTTGTAATATTCTGAACCATTCATGAACATCACAGCAAATACGATTAAGACATTTATGGCCCCTACGTAAATAAGGAGCTGTGCAGCGGCTACAAAATAGGAGTTAGATGGAATATGGAATAAAGATATACAAACAAGAACTAATCCCAATGAAAAGGCAGAATAAATTGGATTGGTAAGTAATACCACTCCTAGGCTTCCTACTATAAGACCCGATCCCAGAAACACTAAAAGAATATCATGTATTGGTCCAGGTAAATCCATTATGTGTAAAATAAAAATAAGAGATAAATAAGTTGAAATATTTCATGACCTTACTGACTGCTGACCGGACCAGGAACAAGAAGGTTGCCCTTTATTTCTTTTTTTTTTGTAAAGGATACGTTCCTAATTGAATTGAATCCCAGTGTGGTGGGGATTGATGTAGATACACTTATTGGACCAATCCTTCTTCTGTATCCGAAAGAGCAGTTGGAATTGTATATTTCGAAATCATTACGGATATATGAATCTATTCTAAATCCAAATCAAGTCGTGATTCTCAACAATCAACGGTTATGTTTTGTAGTTACTAAGCAACCAAAACGAAAGAAACTACGCTCCTTTAGATCAAAACTGAATCTTAGTAATCGTTCTTGAATCAAGGGGGTTGGTTATCCATGGCTATTTTTATTTGAGTCGAATTCATAATTGGTCGAATTGTGTAATCTCCAATTACTGACATTGGTAACCGACCCAAAGCAATTTGATTAAAATTCAACTCGTGACGATCATAAGTAGAAAGTTCATATTCTTCAGTCATTGATAAACAGTTTGTTGGACAATACTCGACGCAGTTACCACAAAATATACAGATTCCAAAATCAATACTATAATTAAGCAGTCGTTTCTTTCTAATATCTGTTTCCAATCTCCAATCAACAACGGGGAGATCTATGGGACATACACGAACACATACTTCACAAGCAATGCATTTATCAAATTCAAAGTGGATTCGACCGCGGAAACGTTCTGATACGATCGATTTTTCATAAGGATATTGAATAGTTACAGGTAAACGATTCGCGTGAGATAAGGTAATCATGAAACTTTGACCAATGTACCTTGCTGCTCGTATTGTTTGTTGACCGTAATTCATGAATCTAGTCATAATAGGGAACATATCGCAGATATCTATGAATAAATTGATGTTTCTTTCTCTTGCTTGAGAGGGGTTATGAATTTCGAATATGTATTCTGTTACAGTGAAAAGAGTTGGGAAGAAGTTGTCAATAATAGATTACCTAGAGAAACGGGTAAAAGAAATTTCCATCCAAGATTTAATAGTTGGTCCATTCTCATCCTAGGTAAAGTCCATCTTGTTGTGATAGAAATGAACAGGAACAAATAAGCTTTAGCTAATGTAATAAGGATTCCAATTGTTGTTCCAAAGACTCCACCCGTTTTATTTATTCCGAAAAGTTCAGGAATGAATATATACGGAATATATGGATCCCACCCACCTAAGTAAAGAACTGTTACAAATAATGAAGAAACTAGTAGATTTAGGTAAGAAGCAACGTAAAATAAACCAGATTTGATACCTGAATATTCAGTTTGATAACCTGCTACTAATTCCTCTTCCGCTTCTGGTAAATCAAAGGGTAATCTCTCACATTCCGCTAGGGAAGAAATTAGAAAAACTAAAAACCCTATAGGTTGACGCCACAGATTCCATCCCCAAAACCCATATTTTGACTGTGCCTCAACTATATCAACTGTACTTGAACTGTTAGATAATCATAGTCGATGATAACATCACCGTTCCCATCGCTATTCCAGAACCGTACATGAAACCTCAGCTTCATACGGCTCCTCAACGGCCACAAATAAATCGAAAGACATTTTTGGTTCCTTATTACTTTGGCATGTTTGTAGGGTGGATAGAGTAAAGATGCATCGGAGAGTTCTGAATTCGACCAAAGAAATTCTGTCTGCTAACAAATAAAAAGCGCTTCTGAATTGATCTCATCCTTTATTTTCAATATCTAATTGATTTTTGTTTAGTAATAGCTTAATCCTTCAATAAAATACCTGTACTCGTTGTATCAATAGACGACCCATATCTTTCGATTACGAAAAATAATTAGACACTACATACACTAGTTCATGAATCATGATAGGAATTCCATCTGTATGAATATGGATGGGTTGGAGGAGATAAACAAAGACATCTTAGTATAGTATTCGGGTTTTCCTATTGTATTTTATTTCTTTCGTTCCAGTTCTTCTTTCTCGCTAAAAAGAAAAAGAGGGATTCTAAACCAAAAAGGAAAGGATTATTTCGTTCCTGATAGTTATTTCTTTAATCAGTGGATAAGAGAATACTCTGGATCAGAATCGGGAGGAAGTACTGCTTGATCATTTCTACCAACTTCAAGTCCTCATTATGATTCCTTTTATGGTAAAATATCCTCTTGGATACCTTACATTATCTCTATTATTAATCCTTTGTGTACCTTGGTGTTCCTAACCGTCCACTCATTTTTGATTGATCCCCGGTATGGTAATACATACAATACAATTGTAGAAACTCTATAAAGTTGATCTTTTGCGTCCGCTTCAAGTCATGGTGACTAATCAACCAATCTTGGGATAAACAGTTTCTACTGCTTATGTTTGCTTTCACCTTACTCCCGTACATAGGGAATGAGAATCAATCTTTTGACTGCGAATTTATAAGCCGTTTTGTTTCACTCATATAACTATCTGGTTTAATTCATTGACCCGAATGATGAATAAAAAAAAAAAAAGAAAAATATCTATTCAATACATTCAACCCCTTTCCTAGAAAGAAAGGAAAGAGGTAAAAGTTCATGTTCGAACGAATCACACGTAGAGATATTGATAACACACATGGAGTTAACGGTATTTCATAACTAATGGATTGAGCAGCGGCTCGTAGACCACCCGAAAAGGAATATTTATTATTCGATCCATATCCTGACATAAGAAGTCCAATAGGAGCAATACTGGAAATAGCGATCCATAAAAAAACACCTATACTGAGATCGGCTAGAACAAAACGATAGCCAAAAGGAATTGCTGAATAACTTAGTAGAATGGATATGACTGCTATAGATGGTCCGATACTGAATAACCGAACATCTCCTCTAGACGGTAGAAGATCTTCTTTGAAAAGAAGTTTGATCCCATCCGCCGGAGCTTGAAGAATTCCCAAGGGACCGGCATATTCAGGACCAATACGTTGTTGTATACCTGCAGATATTTCTCTTTCTAACCACACAATCACGAGTACACCTATTGTGATTCCCACTATAGGAGTAAAAATAGGAACAAGTAACCATACGAGACCATACACCTCTTTTAAGGATTCCGATCTGGAAAAAGAATTGATAGCTTGTATTTCTGTCGTATCAATTATCATTTCAACGATCAACTTCTCCCATAATGATATCTATACTACCTAGTATCGTCATGATATCGGCCAATTTCATTCTTTTAACTAGCTGAGGAAGAATTTGCAAATTGATAAAACCGGGTGGACGAATTTTCCATCTCCAGGGAAAACCACTATTATCTCCGATCAGAAAAATTCCCAATTCTCCTTTTGGGGCTTCAACTCTCACATAAAGTTCTTGTTTCGACAATTCAAAAGTGGGAGAAGGCTTTTTACTAATGAATCGATATTGAAAATCATTCCATTCGAAATCCCTTGCTTTATCAAAGCGCCGTACTTCTAAATTCTCATAGGGCCCGCCCGGAATTCCTTCCAGAGCCTGTTGAATAATTTTTATGGATTCTGCCATTTCACTGATTCGTACTAAATAACGAGCTAATGAGTCTCCTTCTTTTTGCCATTGGACTTCCCAATCGAATTCATCGTAACACTCATAACGATCAACCTTACGAAGATCCCATTGTATTCCGGAAGCTCGTAGCATCGGTCCTGATAAACCCCAATTTATTGCTTCTTCTCCACCAATAATGCCCACTCCTTCAACTCGTTCCAAAAAAATGGGATTCCTCGTAATAAGTTTTTGATATTCAACAACTCCTGTTAAAGAATAATCGCAGAAATCCAAACATTTATCTATCCAGCCATGAGGTAGATCAGCAGCTACTCCCCCGATACGGAAATAATTATGCATCATTCGCATACCTGTGGCAGCTTCGAATAGATCATATAGCAATTCCCTCTCCCTGAAAATATAGAAGAAAGGAGTCTGTGCACCGATATCTGCCATAAAAGGACCAAGCCATAATAAATGAGAAGCTATACGACTCAACTCCAGCATAATGACTCTGATATAGCTGGCTCTTTTAGGTACTTGAATATTTCCCAATTGTTCTGGTGCATTTACTGTTATTGCCTCTGTGAACATAGTAGCTAAATAATCCCAACGTGTTACATAAGGTAGATACTGTATAATTGTTCGGTTTTCCGCAATTTTTTCCATCCCCCTATGTAAATAACCCAATACGGGTTCACAGTCAATAACATCTTCACCATCTAAAGTAACGATGAGTCGAAGAACACCATGCATTGATGGGTGGTGCGGACCCATATTGACTATCATGAAGTCTTTTCTTGTTTCCGGTACAGTCATATGTTTTCTTACCCTGATTCATTATTTCATGAATTGCTGGAAACGGGGTTCATCAAAATTCAAGATCCAATAAACCAAATAATTCAAACGAATCCTCTAATTAACGAATTTTTGGTTCCCGGATATCCAACTGACTAATTAATTCTTTATAACGTACTCTATTTTTCTTTGACAAATAAGCCAGTAGTCGTTGACGTTTTCCAAGAATTTGCCGCAGGCCTCTCTGAGATAAATAGTCTCTTCTGTGCAATTCCAAATGGGAAGTAAGTCTACGTATCCTATTGGTGAAACTGAATATTTGAAATTCAACAGATCCTTTGTTTTTTTCTTCTTGCGGAATAACCGGGATTAATGAGTTTTTTATCATAAAAATATCTTTCTCTTTTTTCTTTATTTTCTGATATTACTGATCAGAAATAATAATAAAGCCGCCCGTTTAGGTCTGGTACGCACAATAAAATAATCTGGATTTAGTCATAGACTACTTTTGTCTATCGAATCCAATTAAGAAATACAATTTTGAATTGGATTCGATAGAAAGACATGGTATATTTCGATGCTCACAAAAGGTAATGATTTGGACTTAAGAAAATTCTTCCGATTCATTCCTGGATCCAATTGCTATGATACATCATTGAATCAGTATCGTGTATCAGAATGTAACATAACCTGTGTACCTCTGTATGCCTTTATCTTATCTGCTGGATATGACACGTAATATGGATATATAGCAAATGTACCATCAACTAATTCTGGAGTGGATACATATGTATCCTTGACATACTGAAACGACTTCCATTATTGGTATCAAACCAGTAGCGATTCATACAAGCTAAATCCTCTAATCGATAATTGGGCCAAAGAAACCATTTGAATTGGACCAATTTATTTCTATCCGTATCAATATGCTTGTCCTCATCCAAAAAATGCACACAGTTCCTTATGTTGTAGCCGTCGACCAATACTGGATTTCTATCCACAACTCTCCCAATTTCAGAATTAAAACAAATTCGAATTCTCAATTCTCTACGACGTCTAGTAGATGGAATATTTTCAGGAACAAGCAAATCATATTTTTTTTCTCGGCATCTTTGATTAGTTTGGTGCTTATTCTTATGGACCAAGAAAATACCTATTATTTGATACATAATTGATTGTCCATCCAATTTTAGAAACAAACGAATCGGCTCGATAGTTATTATTCCTCTTTTTATGAATGTTGGAACATCTAGAATAGGATACGTCAAACGCCGTACTGTCGCCAGGAAATTCATACGAATATCTCCTATTTCTATAGAGTATATACCAATATCGTTTGAATATTTCATCATCTTAAGCAGGAAACTAAATGTCCTGATATCCATTATCTCTGGTAGATTCAACCAAGAATTTATGTTTAATTGAGAAACCAAATGTTTTCTCATTAATAAATTTAGTTGTGGCCCACTAATATCCTTCTTGGATTGGCTTTGTTTTCTACGGTTTTTAATGTCTGATTCCGCGGAATCAACAAGAAGATCTTTTTGTTGATTTGGCGGATCTGATCCAAGATTCTTTTGGACCGGCTGTTCTTTTTCTTTTTTATTAGATAATTCACGAAGATACTCTTCGAATTCACGAAGATACCTTTTTTCTGTTTCGCTAAAGCTTTCATTATTTAAAAAAAGTAATTTAATTGGTATGATCCACGGTTTACTCTTATATGCACCATAAAGTGGCACTAATTCTGAGAAGAACCAAGTTTCCATTTCTTGATTCGATATGGAACGATATAGCATTTCTTCATTCATTCCCATCCAATCAAAAAAACTTTTTTGATTGGATGGGTTTCTTTCTTGATGAATCGTGAGAGAAAAAAGATCTTTATTATCCATTATTTGATAATTATTAGCCCCAGTCTTAGTTTTTTTCTTGATGTTGGTCCCAGTATCTTTATTGGTCCGGTGCTTAATACCAATATTCTTTCTAATAAGATAAAGAATAGTTCTCCACTCCAAATATTTTCTACCCATATTTTTATCCGTATCGTCTTCTCCTAGATAATCACTAATAGAAATACATGAGTATGAGTCCTTCTTGTCCTCATAATGAATATATTTATGTGATAAAAGATCATATCTGTAGTTTTTTGTGAATTTATCTTTTCGAATCGGTAATGAATTCATTATATAATTTTTTTGTTTCTCGCAATGGTCTTTTTCATATGAATCTTTTTTTGATTCTTTATTTTGACTCGTATGACGTTTCCTGACCTTATTTCGCCATTTTTGCGATACTAATCTAGACCATCTAGTCTGAGAGAAATTGTATTGATAATGACCCCTTAACCAGTTTTTCCATTCATTCATTCCAGAATTCGGAAGGCTTTTGGAACTTGATTTGGCATCCAATATTCCTAGTGTCCACAAATATTCTTTTATTCTATCCTTAAAAAAAAGACGCGCTCCGTGATCTTGAAGTACAGATCTCAACTGATACTTATTAATTACTTGTGTTTGCGATAAATTGTAAAAAACATACGCTTGGGACAAGGAAGATAAGTCCCGAGAAATCTCTGATTTCTCATTACTAATATTAGAAAGCGATTCTTTGAGAGTCGAAATAAAGTAAATTGTATTTTGATTTGTTTCATCAATTCCTTCTTTATTTTTTTCAATATTCTCAATGTATTTATTGATCATTTTTTTTGATGATTCAAAGACAAAGAAAGGTTGTGCATGAATTCTGAAACTATTAATGGTACATAGAAAAATATCCACGTAAATTCTTTCAATGAAAGAATTTACGAAACATTCCCATTTACGTATGAATCGGACACTTTTTCCTTTTAATATCTGCCAAATATGTTTCTGTGATTCCGATCTTTTATCATCCCAATCCGTCTCGCAAGGACTACTAATTTTTCTATCCGGAGTTAGAAACATTTTTCTCCTTTCTATTTCTTCTGCAATATTGTTCATTTCTCGTATGACTATCATTCTCCTAATGAATATATCCTTCTTTTTAATTTGTGTCCGCGAAAAATTTGTCCGAACCGCAGGACTACGTCGAATGGCCCGTTTTTTTTGAAACTTCTTACTGAGTCTGGAATCTATTCGATTTTTATGCGGTTTATCTACTTTACTCAATCCAGATGGAAATAGGAAACTGGGATTTTCTTTTGGAAATTCTTTTCTTTTTTCTTTTTTAAATTTAAATAAAGTTATTTTTTGAATCCATCTTATTTGATCTTCTAAGATCCCCGGCATTTCCTGTAGAAATGAAAACCCTTTTATTAAAAAAGATCTTATTAGAGCTGAAAAGGTTTTCTTTTTCAGTTCTTTTCTCATTCTTTTTTCGAGTTTTTTCCAAATGGGTTTAAAAAAAGAAGGTTGTTCTTTAAGAGGACCAAAAGGGTTTTCTTTTGCCCCTCCCCAAGGCGTTAAATAAAAAGAATCTTTGGTTTTCCCTTTTCTTTTATTTTTCCAATCCGCATTTCTTTTTTTTTCTTTCATTGGATCGGATCGTAGCTTAGATTTGCGCCAAGGTTTCGGATAGAAAGGGAATAGGACCTTTATCTGAATACCGCCCATTAACCAGTTTCTCGGAAGTTCTCTGTCTGATATTGGAACGCCATTATAGGTGCAGTATATATGTAGTTCTTTCTTCCAATCCCTCCAATCCGCGTCCCATTCGGGAGTTTGAAAGAAGAGCACACGGACGCTATTTTTCACTATTACCGTTAAAGGCAGTAGGATGTATTTTCGAAAAATCGATTGGACTAGTAAGCTGAGACTTCTTGATCCTTGCAGCCCCAGGACAACATCGTCAAATCCTTGGTATAGCATTTCATCAAAGAACTCTTTTTCTCTTTCCATCAATGGATCGTCGTCTTCAATTTCCACCTCCTCTAGCCAAATAGATTCACTTTTTATCAGTTCTTCCTCTTCTATTTCAGAATCCGAAGTTGAGACTTCGAGTTTGGGATCTCTCCCCAACCAATTACGAAAAAATTCTTTCCACAATTTGATGATATTTACAAAAGATATAAAAAATGTTCCGCGTATT